TTTCGTCAGCTCGAATGGTTACCATGAATATTTTTTAATTATTAGTTTTCTTAAAAATAATACCTATAATACCTATAGGCTAAAGACTAATTACTTATTTCTTTTATTTTTCTTTTATTGACCCCAACATGTTAATATTTGCACTAATAGTACGTAAATGTAACTCGCTGTTCAAACAACTATTCAGAGTTCCTAAAGCTCCCCGTAAGGCTTGTTGAAAAACCCGTTGTCGGACTTGATTAATCACTCTTTGCTGTTCAAACTGAATAGTTTCATTTTTGTAATTTTCTAATTGTTCTAGAGTCTTATAACTTGAATTAATTAAATTCAACTTTTCTTTTTCTATCTCAGAGTATCCATTCACTCGAAGCTGATCTGCTTCCAGCTGAACTTTCTGTAAGCGAGCCCGCACTTTTTCCAACTGTTCAATGGCCCCCCCACGCAGTTCTTCTGAATTTCGAATAGTATTCAGGATCCTCTGTTTCCGATTATCTAATAAATCACTTAATGAAAGTAGATTATATTTACATACATGTCATAACTTCCATAACCCCTTCCCGAACCAAACATGAATCTTTCAATTCATTTGGCTCTCACGCTCAATTACTTAGAAATAATTCTCATATCTTTTTATATTTTATAATGTAATGAGCCTGTCCCCTCTTTTTTGTTCATATTCAAAAAAATATATAAACTAGCACCGGATAAAAAGATTTAGAGAACTCTTCTGACAAAAAATATGTATATGTAATTGTCAACAAAGTTGTTTCTTTTGTTTCTGAAAATCCAAAAAATTTTTATTATTTATACATAACACATAGGTCGTCACTTCAGCATTGAATAAAAAAAAGGGGGCATTTTGCCCTCTTTTACAATAAGTTACAAATAAGTCGTTCAAATCGTTTTATCATCTATCAATAGGAGTCTTATCTATCGATAAAATATTCATTTTGAACCATCTCTATATTAACATATTGGTAGAAAGAGTACCACGCTGCATCTAGACTTCAAAGAGTTTGTTTTAACCATATTATATTAAGGGTCCCGTGTTATTGGTTGCTAGAGAATCAAGGTAGGTTTTACCAATGAATTGAATCACGAAATGCTATGTTTCTTCCATAAAACTAAAATTTTTTATATTTAGTCCGAAGTAATTCGCGCAATCGTGCACCTTTCTTTTATTTCCTAGTTAGAACGAAAAGGGTGCAGCTGGTTGTATCCCGCCGATTCCTGAAATAAACAACTCGCACACACTCCCTTTCCAAAAAAGATCAATACACCAAGCACTACACTTAGATTTATTAGATTTGTTGATAAAATATCGGTATTAAACCCGAAACTCCCGGCGGATGGCCAGTAGCCCCAAGAAAGGAAAGAATCGGTTACATTTTTCATATCATCTCCTCATATGGATAGACTAACTAGATCGACTAAAAAATTGACTAGAGTTATTTTTCTATCACTTCGCACCTCTTTTTTCCTTTCTTGTTCTGTTCCTATATGGGAAATTGTGAAATGGATTTTATTTATGTGAACTATCCCCCTGTTTCAAGACTTAATTTCTCTTGGAGTAGGAACGGGAAGGGTGAAAGCGAGGCGGGATACTAATTCCTCACTCGCAAATCCACCCTTCCCGTAGGTTATTTTCTTTTGTCAACGACGACATAATTCTACGAATGAAATCTTGATATAATTTGAAAAATCAAACGACAAGTCCAAGGCAATAAATATATATTTTGTATTTCTAATATTAAACAAAAGGATTCGCAAACAAAAGGGCCAATGCTACAACCAGTCCATAAATTGTTAAAGCTTCCATAAAAGCTAGACTAAGCAATAGAGTACCCCGTATTTTGCCCTCCGCCTCAGGCTGTCTCGCGATACCCTCTACAGCTTGACCCGCAGCAGTCCCTTGACCAACCCCGGGTCCAATAGAAGCAAGTCCTACAGCCAACCCAGCAGCAATAACAGAAGCGGCAGAAATAAGTGGATTCATGATAAGTTCCTCGTACCAAAAAAAGAAATAGTTAATGATACAACCACCCAACGAATTATGACTTAATTATTACGTTGTAGGATTCATCCAATCCAATAGAAGTAACTAATAACTTCTAGTTGAAATAATAGTATTAGTGAATCATCAGAACTACTTCGATATCTCCTTTTGAGTTTCTATCAGAAGAGTCTTTTGGAATCCATACAACTTTCGCTCTTCCGTTTATTGCTTCCGAACTGGTGTTTGAATTCTTACATCTTTTTTGTAATTTCATCGGTTTTTTCATTCAATTCACAGTAACAAGTAAACGGAAAGTAAAGGACTTCTATTCTATTGCTGAAAATGAGAGGAGTAGGGTCAAAGGAATCTATCTTTAATGCATATATACCCAGTCAATATGTAATATCACATATACCTATCTTTCTTCCATAACGTAAACCGACTGTTTATCTTCGATTCAATAGGATAGGATTTGAGAATTAATTCTCAAAATATCTCCAAGAG